TCTTTCTGTGTCTGTTGATATCTCTTTGGAATGAGAATTTGATTTTCAAATAGAGCCGTCAAATTAGTTTGAAAAGGACCTCTTGTTAGCCGGTAAGCCCAAACCTTCCCTCCGCTTGAAAACAACCCTTTGCTTTGGGTGGAGAATATCTTACGTATGAATTGCCCCGATCCATCACCAGAGTCAATTCGTACACGAAATTTTGAGTATAAAAGGTGTCGCTTCAGACACCCCCAAAACTTAATGAAAAGCTCCCATTCGAGTGGTCTCATAGGTCTTCGGTTCCAACCATTCTTGCTAAGGACAACCTCGCTCCTAGCGAAAGATCAAAGGCCAGGTGTGAAGCAACTTCACGATCCAATGAATTCCCTCAAATCGGATGACACAAGGCGAACTAGAATAGGCTGATTGATCCAGGTAGCGACAGGCTCCAATCGAAAGGAACCGCGCGTACGCTAGAAAGACGTATAGGCAAGCCTTTCTTTATGATCATATGTATCGCTTTTCGTGACTTTTCTTTTCATAGGCATACATTGCAGTCTAACCTGCTTTCTAACGGGACCGAGAATCAGTCTATTGATCCTCCTCGAGCCTACTCTCGTCTTTCGAATTTCGAATTAAGCTTCCGATTTAGTTGGTGCAGACGCTGAAGGATCAGCTAACACTAGATAGGAAAGGGTTTCGATCGAAGCTCTCGAACCTGTTCCGAAGTCAGTTTAGGATTCGGTTTCCGATCCGGTTGGTGTTCCGACATCCCGAATCGAGGTGGCTCTAAACTCAGGTTTGCCTACCTCTCGGGTGAGGGGCACGAACTGTAGAAGAGGCTTTTGCTGTTCACGACTCCGATCTTCTTTCATCAGCTGTTCTTGCTAACGTATTCACTTTAAAGGGAGAGAAGGAACCCGAGCCAACAAGGCGTTCGGTTAGAAAGCGCTAGCGGTCTGACTTAGCTTAGGAAAGATGCCATTTCTCTTGTTTAGCCAAGAATTGCCAAGCTGAATCAGCTGGTAGTCTTTCCTTGGCTTGTAGTTTCAGCGAGATGTGGCATTGGCTTTGGTCTAAAGTAGCTCCTGATTCTCGGTCTTCTGAAAGGGGCGAAGTCACTAACTAGAGGAGGGCAACTAGAATAGAAGGTAGGGGTGAACACCCGGCAAGCGTAGTCGATAGGCAAGAGCTCGTCTTAAAATGAAATGAATATGATTATGCCCATCTTCCTGGGGGAGGAAGAATAAGCTCTTTGAAGGAAGCAGGCCACAGGTAAATGCTTTGTTATTTTAGGTAATATCCCGTAGCAAATCAAGGTGCGGAGTCAGATGATTGTGAGAAAATGAATGCCTCTGCGTCCGATGCCATGGAATCTGCTGCAAAGTCAGTCTGACTAGGATTTGTTGACCTGAGACTGGCATTTTTCTTTCCTAGGGATGAGACAAAGTCTTCTTCGGATGATGCTTGAACTTCACTGTCTTCTCGAAAGAAAGTTTAGTCACCCAGTTCCGTGATTCGAGGCAAGTAGGCGAAAAAAAAAAGACGGGCTTTCCTCAACAAAGCAAAGGGGATCTTCTTTTCGATGCGTTCACTCAAGTTGAAGAAGCTGTGAAATAAGCGATTGGTGAATCAGTTGAATTTGGCGTTAAATAACGAGTTGATCACTGCTCGAGGCTAACCTCTCTCTACTCAGGATCAGGAACGGTAGAAGAAGAAGGAAGGGGGTAGCTCGAGTCTCTGCCACTCTGCTTGTACTTTTCTTTCTTCTTCGAAATTGGGTTCGGTAGGTGTTAAGTGTACCCATAGATTAGTACAAGATCAAAAAGAAAATCATTAGCTCTGGTTCACCGTCTTTCTTGACTTCAAAAAGTAAGATAGTTGATCGAGAAACCACCGCCCAATAGAGCCTAGCCCGAGAGAGGTAGGGTACTTATCTTACCTTTCCTGTGTGGACCGAAATGGTCCCGCAAAGCCGATCACCGGTAGCCTCTGACTATTGAAGAAAGATAGAACAGAGAGTAGAGTAGGGGAGAAATTTTGGATGTCTTTCCGTTAACAGAGGAAGATGAATCAAAAAGATGTGAACATGAAGAAATAAGAAAGAAGAGAGAGGGAATGCTTTTGCCAAGCGAACCAGTAGCAATCCGGTTAAAAGCCAGTAGCACGATAGCAGTTCCTCGGTCTCAGTCCATTCAATCCATTCAGTCAAGCCAGTCGCAAACCGGTCTGTCTGTCAATCAATCAAGGAAGAAAGCTCTAGTTCAAATAGGTAACCCAGGAGCAAGCGAAGGAAGACGGGGAAATGGTTGAAAGCCAGTACGGTACCAATAACAATGCTTTGATTCAACTAGTAGCGAAGGTGCCAATTGGTATCATTCCAATAGCTGCCAAGGGTGCCGGGGTAGGGGAATGCTTTTCCAAAGAATATGAAGGGAAAGGGAAGGATCATTGAGCAAGCTTTGAAGGTCACAGGCTATACAAGCTCCAAAGCAATAGAAGCTTTTTTACGCAAAGATTGAGGTGAGGGTCGCCCGCCTCGTACTTCTATTAAGGGAAGCATTCGTTCCTCTCGCTATTCTAGAGAACAAACTACTGGCTTCTTCCGTTCGCGTTCTCCAGCCTGGTTTGACCCACTTCCTTAGCTACCGAGCCCCAACCCCCTAATATGACATTGAACTGACTGACTTATTTTGCTTAACGCGTCTGTCTGGAAAGCCAAAGACTAACATAGGTGCTTACTATACCGAGCATTCATGAGTGCAGATTGAGAGAGATGGTGGCATATTTAGATGCCTACCTCCTCCTCAATGCTATACTGCGCGCTTATCACTCCGTATTGCACGGCTTGCATTAGGTGATCTCTTTGACGGAACGGAGAAAGGGATCTATCTCCTTAGTTACGGACAGTTAGACCTCATCTACTACGCCCGACCTTCCCCTGGCTCTCGAATAGAATGACGTATGAGAGAAAGCTGCTCGTAAGCGGCTTCCTTTTTCTGTTCCATTCACTACAGAAGGTACTAGTCTCTGACAAGTTCCTTCTAATCCTTTCAAAGGGGATCTACTTAGTGCTCGGGTAATACCCTAATGACTTGTAACTGGGGTGGTTCCTGTACAGAGCCCTCAAGAGAGCAGTTGCTTGTTCGCCAAGAATCAGCCTCACTCTCCTAAGACTTAGCAAACTCGAATCTTAGGTCATGTGATCGCTTAATTCGTCGATCATGTATCTAACTCAACCTGTTCACCTTTCGTCGGTCGGACCGACGATCCAGTTTCACTTCAATGATAGGAATCCTCGATTCGCATCTCCTACTTGGGATTTGTTCTGGTGGGGCCATATAACTTTCTAAAAAGTAGCCCGTAATTGAAATGGAGGGATTTTACGGTATTAGTGTCCCGTTCAATTCCTCTCTCAAATAGCTTTGGATTGCTAGGATGCCGATGGCAAAGAAATTCCAATCAAAGGTGCCTAGCCTTATCGGATTTTGCCTTCAAACCTCAACTCAAAAGAGCTCCTTCTTGCTAACAGTCTTCCACCGCTTCGACAGTCTATTCTGTGGCACAGGCGAAAAATCTTTCATTTTCCTCAACAAAGGAGTGTAGGCTTGCTTCGCATAGGCTACACAAGCCAGGGTAAGAACGTAAGGTACGAAATATGCCAACTTCACGTGCACAAGAGAAAGGGCACTAATTTCGTTCTCATCTCAGATGTCCATTCAACAAGAGCTATTGGGGACAGCCCTGCTAACTCGTAGTCTTTTAAGACAAGAGCTCCTAGGCAAGGAGGGACTTTTGCTTCTGTCTGTGCAAAACCTATTTGCCCAATCCTTGACATACTTATACTGGCTTGCCCGGAATACCAGGACTGATACCGACAGACTGCTTTCAACCGCTTTGCGACTGGTTCGCTTGGAATGAACCCTTACTGCACTGCTAGCGTTGGAAAGCTTGAAAGCGGCTTGGCTGGCACTCATACTCACACGGATTGGACTTCAACCGTGCTACTAGGCCTAAAAACCTCTTCCTTCTGGGTGACTGAAAAAATGTTCCCTCATTCGACTCACTATCTCTTTCATCTTTGGTCTTCGCTCAGGTAGGTCTTTCTTTTCCCAAGCACACACTAAGAGCACAGCTTGGTCCTAACAATCAATCTTTAGGAAGAAAGCATCGACATTGCGTGGTGTATGACGCTCGCCGAGCGGGAGAGAAAGTGAGAAAGAGTGCATAGTGCTGATAGCGAATAAAAGGCCGTTGAGCGTGTTGGATATGGGTTAGGAATTGCACCACTGCGTCCTTTTCCTTCTCCAGAGCCAGAGAAGGAGTCCTTTGGCTCAAAAGCATCCTCACACGCTGTGTCATCTGCTAAGATAAGAGTGAGGCTAGAGTCATATAGTAAGAAAGAACACGCCTGCTTTTTGTTCGTAGGATAACTCTTGCCGCTGGCGGACGTGTTCTCATCTTTTGAAAGAAAGATGTAAGGTGTCGGCGCAAATATTCATCAATAAATCTTAATTAACTGAGAAGCATTCAAATATGAACCTTCAATAATTGGAATTTCCAAACTCTGTTAGAAAGCACCCACTTCATTCAACCATAAGGGCATTAAGACAGCTTCCTTCTCTCAAAACAAAGCCTGACCTAAACCCTTAGGATGAATTAGTGTTATGCACTGAACTGAACACTCAACCTCTCTTCTGAATTCATGTTGTAAATAAATGAGTATGAAAACCCTCTCCCTTACCTTCCCGTTCCGAGAAAAGGCTCTCTTGCTTTGCTTGTTTGCTTTGTTCCTTATAGCACTGTGGCAAGCTCTCCTTTCATTGGTCTCGGGTGAAGTATCTGTTATAAGCGGATCTTTCCTTCCTGTCTCATCATGTTGTCGACACATCCCATCGACGTTTCCGTGGTAGAAAGGTATAATAATAGTGGAGGACCGGGGACTGGCGGGACAAGAATAAGAGGATTTGCAAGGTATGTCTTGATTCGTTCGAACGCTTGCTGACCCATTCAATGGCCATTGTCCCGTGGAGTTCTTTCTCAGCAATTTTGAAATCGACTAAAAAATCGGTGTTAGCGAGAAATCTGCTCAAATACTGTATACGTCCTAAACCCCAATTTCCTTATCAGTTCTCGGTGGCGGCATATCTATAATCGCCTTCGCCAACCTCGGATCGAGATCTATTCCCCCCCGACTTAGGAAAAAACCAAGAAAGCGAAAGCTTGCTCCACCATTTATTGAGGGGTAAAATAAGTTAAGAAGATAAAACGGAAGAAAGCAAGCGGAAAAAAAAAGGACGATATCCCACTCCCTAATATAATAAGGTTTAGGTTAAAATATATTCAAATAAGAATTCCGTCAATTAAAGCATAATTCAAAGTGTTTTACTGACCTGGGAGTTTATTTAGAAGGATCGGACAAAGTACCTGACGAGAGGCTGTTGTCAATCATCCTGCCCGATCTCCTCTGGCTCCATTATGTAACAGTAAAAAGTGCTTAACGTGGATGGATCGCATGCCCTTTGCTTTGCCGCAGCTAGTTCTAATCCGATAAGCAAGGCTTCATACTCAGCTACATTGTTCGTACATGGGAAATTCAGCCGGTATGAATGGTGAGAAACTAGACCATTAAGAGAGAAAAAAAGCGATACCTGCTCCCGCGCCACCTTGCCTACTGGAGCCATCGAAATACATTTGCCATGGAGTTGTGGTCAGACGCATGACCTCTCCATCATCCTGATCGGGCAACTGCTTGCCTAAGCGGATGATTTCTCAAAAATTCGGCTAACACCAGTTCTCGATTATTGTGGTAAATAATTGAATGAAAACTCTGACAAGGCAAAAAGAAAGCAATTTTCCAATCCGACCTTGGAGAAATGGTATCGATAACATGTGTTGGATCAAATCGGTTCTATCCCTTACATGACGTTTGCCTCGGTAACTGAGAATGCCGAAGTTTGACCGCTGTGAAATACAGGCACAAACACATCTTCTCAATTGATTGTCATTTTTTCTTGCCTCTTAATTCTAAATAATTAATAAAGCGACTTAGGTACTAAATCGTTTGTTCCTTTCCTTCCTCATTCTTCTATGCCAAGAATGATCCAATTTCATCTTGTGAAGCTGATATGTACAATCTCAAGAGCTCTCCATCCCTTGGTGGCATCAAAACTGGCCTGTTGGTCAGATATTTCTTAATTTCATCGAACGTTTACTAGTGCACTTCCTCCCACACGAACTCTTCTGAGTCCTTTAGTTTAAGCAGGAAGACAATGGTTGAAGTTTTACTAAGAGATTTGATAAAAATCGGCGCAAGAAATGAATCTGGTCGATCAATCTCTGCAGTTCCTTTTTTTTTTGTGTTTTTAGCGGAGGAGCTTCAGTAATTGCTCGTGCTTTCTTCTTATCTATCTCAATACCTCGCACAAAAAATCCTAAAAAATGACCAGCCTCCGAATGCGCACTTGATTGAATAGGTTCATTTTCAAATCATGTTGTCGCATTCGTTCGAAAGTCTTCCTTAACTAAATTGGCCAAGTGCTGTTCATCTTCAGGCTGCCGCATTCAAACAATTTGATGTTGAACTACCCGTCTGGGGTCTTGTTTACCTTAGCCTTACCCTGAAAAAAGCACTCTCTCCAAATTGCATATAGAATAGAAGTGGCTATCTTTCTTCAAGTGAGAGATCGGATCGAAAAAGCATCGCCCAAAGGTGCTGTGCTCATTGAGCCGGTCACCGTTGGCTAAGAACCATTCCTCACTTGTGATGTGAAGCCGAATTTCGAAAATTTCCAATTTGATTTTCAGTGAAGATATCGAGATTCTCTTAAGATAAAGGGTAGCCCCTTGTCACGAGTTGGACTCGAACCAACACCTCTGGAAAAAGAAATTCGCTACAATCCCAGCGAACTCCCTTTATTCTAATCGCTACTTTTTGTTGCCCGGTGAACCACGCGGCGGATGGCTACGTCCGGGGGTCGGAGGCGCCGACCAAGAGAAAGGAAATTTATTCCTAACCTATTTCCAATAACATAACATAGAAAGATGATTGGCGGCATGGGTAATTTGGATTCCATCAGTTCCGAAGCGGAGACATTACATTAGCGGGCGCGCCCGAAGCAGCTTAAACATCCTGATTTCGGGAACCTCTTTTTTCTAAAGAAGGAGTCGCTCCGCTCTCTAAAAATTGGCAGTGAAAAGATGCAATCGTAGTATAGTATAACCTCTCCATCATAGGAAGCATCTTCCGGACAGGGGCCGGGTATCTATAGAAAGCATAAAGTTTTCATTCCAGCCACTGTAAGTGCTACATTATCCGTCGATTGATCCCTAGGCTCACAAAGCTCACAACTGGCTTGGGAGACAATGGAAACCTTTCTCATCAATAGGCATCTTCCTGTTCATAAATGGTACTTCGAACTTGGAACGAGCAAATAAGATTTTAACCCCAACGACAAACGAACGGGCATTTTCGGGGACTAGCCCGCGGCCCTTACCCTTTCAAAAGCATGGAAAGGACTTCGGGCCCCAGCAATAAATCAAAAAACCAATAAATAACCATTAACTAAAAAAAACCTAACCAAAAAAGTGTGTAAACACCTCCACCGCGTACTGAAAGGTCTCACTTTGGGATCCCTTTTCTAGGAGATCATTATTGAGAGATTGCAAAAACTCTACATTCTGACTGTCGTTATGCACCCATTGACCAACGGTTGAATAATGATCCCCTGAACTAGAAAGAGGATATCCATCCTTCTCCATGATATTGGAGATCTTTTTTTCTATTTCTTCTTGCAGATCAAAAGCTGTAGTATGCCCCTGTTCAATAGAAGTCTGGCTGTCAGAGCCAGAATCGTAACTATTCGTATTGGAGTTAGATGGTTTCGGGGCTTCTATTGAACAACTCATTTCAGATGGAGATGATTCCGAAATGGAAATTTCAATCCATTGGCTTGGTTCATAATTAGTTGGCTGGGTTCGATTCAACTCCGATCCGTATTGCAAAATCGAAAGTTTTCTCTTCATTGAGATTCTTTCGTTTCTTTCCTTAGATGAGAGGGGCCCCTTAGGGAGCGGGGCTTTTCATTTTTAAACCAGAGGTTCAAAAATATTCGCTTTTCGTCTCCTTGATAGCTGGAAGTTCTCCAAAAGTATGAAAAGCTGGAGGACTTTGTACCATCCATTCCAGTGTGGTTGAATTCTGTTCAACAGCCCAAGGACTTGGAGCACATCTTTTGTTCTTTCCACTGCTTAAAGTGATTGTTACGACCACGAAGAAACAAAAAATCCCAACTACGGATATATAAGAGCCAAAACTGCTAAGGGCATTCCATCCAGCGTAAGCATCTGGATAATCTGGAATGCGACGTGGCATACCCGAAAGCCCTAAAAAATGCATGGGAAAGAAGGTCAGATTAACCCCGAAAAAAGTGATCCAAAAATGGATTTGACCTAAAGTTTCAGGGTATGTCCGACCAAAGATTTTACCCACCCAATAGTAAAATCCTGCAAATAAAGCAAAAACTGCTCCCATAGAAAGTACATAATGGAAATGTGCAACCACATAATAAGTATCATGTAGAGCAATGTCTAGCCCAGAATTAGCCAGGACTATTCCAGTGAGTCCTCCTATGGTGAACAAAAAGATGAACCCTACAGCAAATAACATGGGTGTTTTGTATTGTATCGAACCCCCCCACATGGTAGCGATCCAACTAAAGATTTTAATTCCAGTGGGGACAGCTATGATCATGGTAGCTGCGGTGAAGTAGGCACGGGTATCAACGTCTAAGCCCACAGTAAACATATGATGAGCCCAAACAAGAAATCCAAGAACACCTATACTGATCATGGCATAAACCATGCCTAGATACCCGAAGACCGGTTTTCCCGAAAAAGTCGAAACGATATGACTTATGATACCGAATCCAGGCAGAATGAGAATATACACCTCTGGATGACCGAAGAACCAAAAAAGATGCTGGTATAATATGGGGTCTCCCCCTCCAGCGGGATCAAAAAAGGTTGTATTAAAGTTTCGATCGGTTAATAACATGGTAATTGCCCCTGCCAGTACCGGAAGTGATAATAAAAGTAGGAATGCTGTCACTAGAACGGACCACACAAATAAGGGTAATCTATGCATAGTCATTCCAGGTCCACGCATGTTGAAGATAGTTGTTATAAAATTGATAGAACCTAAAATGGATGAAACACCAGATAGATGAAGACTAAAAATTGCTAAATCAACTGCTCCTCCAGAATGGCTGGTAATACCACTTAAGGGCGGATAGACCGTCCACCCAGTGCCGCTACCCACTTCTACTAAGGCTGAGCTTAATAGGAGCAAGAGACTTGGTGGCAACAACCAGAATGAAATATTATTTAATCGTGGAAATGCCATGTCAGGTGCACCTATCAGAATCGGAACAAACCAATTACCAAATCCACCTATCATCGCCGGCATAACCATAAAAAAGATCATTAAAAAAGCGTGAGCCGTTATTAAAACATTATAAAGTTGATGATTTCCACCAAGAATTTGATCGCCGGGTCGTGCTAATTCCATACGAATCAGTACGGAAAAGCATGTGCCCATCACTCCAGCAATGGCACCGAAGATGAAATATAGAGTCCCTATATCCTTGTGGTTAGTGGAGAACAGCCATCGAACCAGATTTGTCATAAAATTGAGATTCTTTCGTTTCTTTCCTTATCAGGGAGGGGCCCCTTAGGGAGCGGGGCTTCTTTATTGAAAAAGGGGGAGTGAGGGGAAGAAGGAAGAATGGAAAGGAGTGTAGGCTTGCTTCGCATAGGCTACACAAGCCAGGGTGGGGAAGGTCCGGAAAGCCCTCAATTGATGGGACATTTTGCTCCCCTTTTCTGCGAACCCCCCCGGTTCTGGTTCAGGAAAGGGTCAACGCAAGAATCTTACTTCAAAGCAATCTCTGGAGTTTTCCCTTATCCGAACGGGTCTTGCAAGAAAATAGGATTTCATATTGAGCTCCAAATATACGCTGGCGTTTTAACCAAAAGAACTTCTTGCGCAATTCATGCCTTTCTGTTTTTATGACCAGAAATTCTTTCTTGATTTCCATTTCAAATTGTTCTCTGGACTTTTTATCAATATGAGGTGATCGTAACACAGTATATAAGACTCGTGATTCAGGCAATCCAATCTTCCGTGTGTAAGGCGGAAGCCCCCAAAAAAGGTTTTCCAAAAATGGGTGATCAAAAGATCGAATCACTATGCGTATCTTGGTGGTCGTTACTTTTGGTGGTCTTTCTTTTTGGCGGACTCCTTTCCTATTCCTTAAAAACGACTCCTTAGGACTAGGAGAAGAGCTAAATTCAAAAAACTTCTCGCCTAGCAAGAAAAGAAGTCAGAAAATTCTTTCGTTGCAGACCAGATTGTGGTCTTGAATAATATGGGAAGGAAAGCAAAGACATGCTTACTTCATGTTTACTGACTGCTTACACCTGCGGGCTGGGGTCTCCCAACTTCCCTTCTTTATTTTATCCTACATATCTGGTTCAGCTTAACTGAGCCGGAATCAAGCCTTTTGTATGTAGTTCTATACTTCTTTGGTCAGAGCTTCGGGTAAGCGTCTTCTGACCGGCACGCGGAAACGGTTGTTTACAGAGGAAGATCCTGACGGTTTCTTCGTGTAAGGCCAGTTAACTCTCCGCTATCCAACTACCGACTGGCTTTTTTGGCTAGGTCTCTTTTATATATCTAGCCAAATTGATTTTGTACCTCCGTTTTTTGTTGGCCAGTTCGATACGTTCGTGACAATTAAGACATTCTGAAAGATCTTGCTTGAGTTGATTATACAGGTTCACTTTTGGATTTTTCTCTTTTATTTTCAAAATTTCTGAAAGTTCTTCGAGGAAAGCCTCGATTTCCGCCTTTTCCCGTGCTAGTTCTTTCGCTGCCTTTATTACTTCTGTAGTGGCCCGGCGAAGACGACTATCTTCCTCATCCAAGGATTGTTGATCCAACGGAGGGGCAGGCTCAGGAGTAGGGGGAAAGTTGAGGTCGGGAAGCGGCGAAGGACCGACACCGCTTCCACCGCCTCCGACGGAAAGAGGCAGATTATCCATGGCAGAAAGGATCAAATCGATCCAGTCTACAAATGAAACAAATAAAGCAGCCACCCAAGTCAAGCCCCAGTCCTAAAACGCGCTAGAAAGCAAAATGAAAAAGATGTTTAAAAATAAATGAAAAATCCATTTCGAAAACATTCGAAGGACTATGTTCATTTTGGTAGTCATAATTCTCAACTCCTCCTCTTCCTATTAATCAAAATCATTCAGCAGCGCCCCAGTGTACTTCTTAAATATATGTTCGAAGAGAGAAGGTGGGGTCTTTCCTCACAAACTCCATTTAAAGGGAATGGGATTTTCTCATTCAGCACGGTGCAGCCTACACTTTGATGAGCACAGCGCAGTTCACGTCACAGCGACTTTCTTGTCTGCAACTATACTACGATATTTTCATTTATCCGAAAATCCGCCGTAAGTGCTGTCGGGTACTTCTCCTCGCTCTGTGTAGAGCAATTTTTGCTTTCCTTCGAGGGTAGCCGCGCCGCCGCCGTAAACCTGGTGAGTAAGCGGAGTCCTTCTCGCTTTCAAGGAAAGGCCTTCTACCCTGAAAAATCTTACTTGTTCCCAACGACACGGTCCGGGGCATTTTCGGAGACTAGCCTGCTTTCTATCTTACTGTAAAAAATTCCTCGTTTACTTGCCAAACCTTTTTAATCCTTTAAAATGCTAATAACACACTTATGCTATTCTCGCATAATCAGCCTATATTCTCGCATAATTGGCCTTTATACCTTTTCCTGCCTTAACCTTCCTTCCCTCTCTTTCTCTGTCTATCAATCTTCCTGCCCCAAAGGATACATATCACGTAACTCGAATAAAAACCTTGCGACTTTCCTATAGTGTGACATGAGGATATCCTATTTAGAAAAGTTTGAGAAAAGTCGGGATTTTTTTCCAACATTTTTGAATTCATTAGTTAGGCAGTTCTCTCTATCTCTTAGAAAGCGCTAAGAAGAGCAAGCAAAGGTGAAATCGTATTCGAGTATTGGAAATACCGGATTCTTACTTGTACGGGATTCGTTTCAAGAGTGTTCTTCCCCCGCATCGGGTAATCTATAATAGTCTCTTTCCAATTGCTCTGTAGTATCGAATCTCTTCCTTCCTGTATTGCTTGTCTTTCTTCTCCTAGTTACTTCTAGGTTTTCATCTGAATCCTAACTCGAGGAAGGGTTCGCTTGTCCTTCCATCTTGCCAAAGAATCCACATCCACCTCTTCATTCGTAAAGATCACCAGGGTCCTAAGGAGCTTCTTAGGCTTTAATGAATGCTTAAAGTAAGAAAGTAAACCTTCTAAGCTAACGAATTGGAAGAAAGATCTTGGATTGAAAACGGAGAGATTGTAGCTGTAAGAGTGTGATCCCAATAGGAAAAGAAGCGAGAAAGAGAAATCATATGTTAACAGTGAGAATTTCCTCTTATTTAAAGGAGGAATCAACCTTGACTGATCAAGTACGGTAGACACTAGACATTCCACATTGGATGAATGCCCTAAAGGAATGCTTACCGATTAGTAGACTGCCCTTGAAAACATACTTTTTGTCTTGCTTACTAGATTCCGAAATTTCCAATATCTGCTCTTTGTATCGGTATCAATACGCAAAGGCGAATCTCTAACGGTCGTAATCAAGTCTCTCAATCGCTCTCTCCTGTCGTTAACTCTCGAAACTCTTGCAAGGCTCTCAAACGGTCTACCTGTCGCAACGGTCGCGGGGCTTCGGGGGAGACTAATGATATAGATATAGATAAGCCTTTTTACTACTCCTTGCTTCTTCCCCCTTCAAGAGCTCCGCTAGTATACTAACTTGGTTATCTAGCCCAGAATAAAGAATCCATAGAGAGTCTCAAAGATAGTAAGGAATTATTATAACAAGCATGTAAGCAAATCGCGGTAGTTACGCGATGGCTATTCCGAAAATCAAAGCTGTTGGGTAAGAGCGATTGGTCTTCCTCTTGCAATCGAGGAAGGCAAATAGGCGGAAATCCTTACACTTTTAGTACCGAGGAGCAATACTGTATGCAATTCATAAGTACGAGCAAGCTCACTCTTGATGAAGATGTGATCGTTGGAAGTTTGGGTTCGTTTTCCGGAGCTTAGCATTGAGTACTTTGATGCGCCGTTCCTCATGAGGGTTGGAGAGAGGATAGGTAAAGTCATCAAAGTCGATAGAACGACTGTTATGGCGGATAGAGGACGGTATGCACGTCTTTGCATTGAGGTAGATTTGAGGAAACCTCTGCTGGAAAAATTTCTCTTTCGAAAGAGAATAAGACGTATTGAATACGAAGGGCCGCACCTTGTGTGTTATCACTGTGGTTGTTACGGTCATAAGGAGGAGGATTGCAGTCTTCGTGTGGCGGCGCAGGGGGTTGCCCTAGATGGGGCAGAGAAGGATGATACCCGACCCGTTTCCAGGGAAAAGAACCCGGCTCCAGAAACGGTTTCGGATTTTGGCCCGTGGATGATGGTCCAGAAAAATACACGAAGAAGGAAAAACCAGGCTGGGGAGGCAAAAGGCGCTATTGTAGCAGCGATTAAAGGGGATACCCTAATCAATAACTCAGGGGGTTCGATATTTTCGGCTCTCAGTAGGGTTGACGAGGAGGAGGGCGAGTTTTCTGACCAAAATCAACGTGCACCTATTAGATAAATAAACGGCAAAAGGGCAGGAAGGAGATCTTATGATCATGGCAAGGCTCCTAAATCAATGCATGCAGATAGCGATCCTAGAGGAAACAAGATCTCGATCAGCCCTACGTGGTGCAAGTACTCGAAAGGAAACCCTAAAGGAGAATTAGAAGGTCAAAGCAAGTAAACATGTAGTGGTTCCCACAGATGAGGTTGACATGGCCCAGGGTTGTCTTGTTGAAGTACCAGTACAGGCAGTGAAGCCAACCTCCATTCTGACCCGTTCTTCCTCAACAACAAGTATGGCCAACCAGAACCAAAATATTACACAGCAAGAAATTTCGAAGAACCCTAATATTGATAACACGACCCATCCACCTGACCATAACCCTAATCCTTTCCCCCACCCCTCATCCCCTAACCTTCAGTGTGGTGATTCTAATGGAAGGGCGCCCACACGAGCTTCCTCACATAATGGCGCTCCCTCCATTGGGCAACAAGATGGTGATCGAATGTTACCCGGGATTGAACCCGCAAGTTCCTCTGCTGGAAGTGGTAATGATGGTCTCAGTGCCATGGATGTTACGCATAGCTTTGCTCAAGCTGCATGAAAACAATAGGAAGTAAAGAGTGGTCCTTTGACCTACTGGTTAGTAGCTTTCTCATCTTAACTATTTATATCAATGAAGCTACTCTTATGGAACTGTCGTGGAGCTGGTAATGAATACTTTCAAATTGGTCTTACGTGATCTTGTTTCCCTGCATGACCCAGTTATTATGGTTTTGGTTGAAACTAAGATAAGTGGGGTGAGGGCTGATATCGCATCTTCTAGGATTGGATTTGGAGCTTCAACTAGAGTGGAGGCTCAGGGTTTTAGTGGGGGCATATGGGTGTTTTGGAGGGATGATAGGGTGAAGGTGAATATCCTATCTCGCAATCATCAATAGATTCACATGATGTTGGAATTTAATCCAGAGGAATGTTGGCTTTTCACAGCGATTTATGCCAGCCCTGTTGAAGCTTTGAAAGAAAAATTATGGGAAGCTTTGTTGAAGGAGGCAGATCAAATTGATAAGCCTTGGCTGCTTGCGGGTGATTTCAACACTTATAAATCCCTGGACGATAAATGGGGAGGCTCAAGCCAAGCAATGTCATGAGGAAATGCGCGAAATTTGCTAGATGGATTGATGATTTCGGGTTGATAGATTTGGGATTCACAGGCCCGAAATTCACATGGTGGAAGGAAGTTGGTGGAAAGCCATATATGAAGGTGCGGTTGGATAGAGCCTTGGCTAATGCTGAATGGCGTCACTTGTACCCGGAGGCATCTGTGAGACACTTACCGAGGGTATACTCGGATCACTGCCTAATACTAATCGACACAAATGGATCTCGACCTCCCCCTTTTGCTTCTCGGCCGTTTCGGTTTCAAGCTGCCTGGTTTACACACAAAGAGTTTAAGGATTTTTTAGGAAAACTGGAGCACTAGTGTGGTCTTAATGGAAGCTCTTAGTCATTTTACAGCTAAAGTATCCGAATGGAATCAAAATGTATTCGGTAACATACATCTCCGGAAAAAAAGGATCCTGGCCAGACTAGAGGGAATTCAAAAGAGTCGAGCTAGAAATGATTCGGGGCATTTAGTAGGGTTGGAAAAGAAGCGGAAAACGGAATTCAACGAGATGCTTCTCCAGGAAGAGATTTTGTGGTTTAAAAAGGCAAGAGTAAAGTGGATCAAGTTCGGTGATCGGAACTCGAAATTCTTTCACACCTCCACCCTAATTCGGAGGAAAAAGAATAAGATAGAAAGCTTGCAAAAGGAGAACGGAGAGTGGGTGTCTGATAATGAAGGGCTCAAGCGGATGGCATTGGATTTCTTTCAAAACTTGTATGCAGAGGAGGCAACATCATCTAGAAGGTATGTGCTACCGTGTTACTTTCCTGAGCTCTACATTGAGTCCTTGCTGAGACGGGTATCTATTGGTGAAATTAGAGATGCCATTATGTCCATGGGTCCTTACAAAGCTCCAGGGGACGATGGGTATCATGCTGTCTTTTACCAAAGAAAGACTATGGGAAGTAGTGGGGCGTTCTTTGTGCTACATGGTTAAGCAAACTTTCCAGGAGAGGAAACTTTCCGACGGTATTAACAATACACTGATTCAATTAATTCCGAAGGTCCCAAGTCCTCAGTCCATTACTCAATTCAGACCGATTAGCTTGTGTAATGTGACCTATAAGGTCATCACCAAGATTCTTGTCAATCGGTTGAAGATTTTATTGCCTGGGTAAGGATTGGCTTTCAGTGATAGGGGAAAAGTACACTAATAATAGTGTCACTCTTTAGGGAAAAAACGACTAAAGAAAATGAAAAGTGTTATTGTCTCGCGGCTCGAGATAATATCATAATTAGAGAGTATGTCTATAAAACTCCCCGGAAATCCCAAAAGCCGGTTCTCTCTACTATGAACAAGTTGACGAGATCCTAGTTCATATGCGCGGTAGAGTATACCACCGATAGAGAGAGTGATATATCTAAATGAAAAGTCAATATCAAGGGTAAGGCAACGGGAGGAAAGACAAAAAGTACGACAGCTAAGAACGTAAATCAGATAGTCAATAAAAGAAATGGTACAGAACGTAAAAATGAAATGAAAATGAAGATGGGTATTCAAAAAAACAATGAAAATTATTGCACCCGAGGTCCACTCGCTGCCCTAACCCCGTCAGTGCCTTCACTTCTGTCCATTTAGAGCTAACTCCACCCGAATGGGAAAGTAGGAAAGAGCGGAGATTCCTCAAAGACTAGCAAGGCTTACTCTAACAGCGGGAAGAGCTCCATGTGACTAGACTAATTCCGTACCTACTTCTATATATCTGAACGGTCCTACCCTCATTCCAGCGAGTAGCGACTGATTGGATTGAACGGAGACTGGTACTAGTTGACTAAAAGGAGTACCTCTTAACTGAACTAAGAGTGCACTAATAGAAATGCCTTTACTTGATAGAAAGTCTTCTGAAATCATAGTTCCACTCCTCTTCTATTGCGGATTCTCGCCATCTAGGATTCCCGGTCTGGGATCGATCCCTTCTACCGTTCCTCCAAAAGTGGTTATGCCGATTCTTGCTAAATCCATTATCTGTCTTACTGTACTTCCTTTCTTTCCCTTCTGTCTTTCTTCAATAGAAAGATAAGGGAATTTTGTTCTCATCCGCCCTTGCCTGCGAGCCTAGGAGCAGCTTCACCGAAAGTCTGTTAACCGCTGCTAAAAAGAAGGCTAGTTACCCGTAATCCGATGCGACTACCAGACTAGCCGGTATACTATAGAATTCAGTTCACTGAACCCGAAACCACGCTGCCAAAGAAGAGTAAGCCTAAACCTCTCAACCCCCGGGCACGAAACTGCTCAAGTTCCCCTAACCCCCTACCTTGGTTCACGACCGGTATAACATAGGAATTAGGGTGCTGCTCCTCTCTTGCCGCTCGGGTTTTCTTCCGGAATGAATGCCGAAGCTGCTTATTCTGTAACAACCGATTGGAATCCGTAGAGACAAGAAAGATTGACCAAAGGGAATAATCTTGAACCAACAAAGCCTGATCTGTTAACAGCCGACATAGGGGCACTATATATCAAAGATGAAAGATAGCCCCTCTATCTTTTCCGGGTAGAGTACCAGTTTCGTTCCCCTCTTTCGAATCATGTCAAAGCGGAATGCCAGTCTTTCTTATGAGTCAGGAAAGCTTCATGCTCTACTTAAAGAATACCTTACCGGAATTGCATGCA